CAGTACTAAGAGTGATCAAGCAGAAGAGGTGGCGTTGATACGTTACTCGCAACAATCAGATTTTCGTAGGGATCTAATCAAAGGATCCATGCGCGCTCAAAGACGTAAAACAGTTACTTGGGAAATGTTTCAAGCAAACGTGCATTCCCCACTTTTTTTGGACAGAATAGACAAAACGTTTTTTTTTTCTTTTGATATCTCCGGAATGATGAACCTAATTTTTAGGAATTGGGTGGGGAAAGGTCCGGAATTAAAAACTTCGGATTCTGAGGAAAAAGAGGCAAAAGAAAGGGAAAAAACAAAGGAGGAGAAAAAGGAAGAGAATGAACGGATAGCAATAGCAGAAAATTGGGATACTATTCTATTTGCTCAAGCAATAAGAGGTTCTATGTTAGTAACACAATCGATTCTTAGAAAATACATCGTATTGCCTTCATTGATAATAGCTAAAAATCTCGGCCGTATGTTATTATTTCAATTCCCCGAGTGGTACGAGGATTGGAAGGAGTGGAATAGAGAAATGCATGTTAAATGCACCTATAATGGTGTTCAATTATCAGAAACAGAATTTCCGAAAGACTGGCTAACAGACGGTATTCAAATAAAGATCCTATTTCCTTTCTGTCTGAAACCTTGGCACAGATCTAAGCTACGATTCCATCATAGAGATCGAATGAAAAAGAAAGGAAAAAAAGAAAATTTTTGTTTTTTAACAGTCTGGGGGATGGAAACTGAACTACCTTTTGGTTCTCCCCGAAAACGACCTTCCTTTTTTGACCCCATTTGGAAAGAACTCGAAAAAAAAATTAGAAAAGTGAAAAAAAAATGTTTTCTAATTCTAAGAGCTTTAGGAGAAAGAAAAAAATGGTTTCTAAGGGTCTTAAAAGAAAAAACAAGATGGATTCTCAAAACAGTTCTATTTATAAAAAGAATAATAAAAGAGTTTGCAAAAGTAAATCCAATTTTCTTATTTGGATTGAGGAAAGTATATGAACCGAATGAAAATAGAAAAGATTCTATAATTAGTAATAAGATTAACCATGAATCGATCATTCGAATTAGATCTGTGGATTGGACAAATTATTCACTGACAGAAAAAAAAATGAAGGATCTGGCTGATAGGACAACCACAATCCGAAATAAAATAGAAAGGATTACAAAAGACAAGAGAAAAATATTTCTAACTCCAAATAGAAAGATTAGTCCTAACGAGACAGGTTGTGATGATAAAAGATCGGAATCACAGAAACATATTTGGCAGATATCAAAAAGAGGAGGTGCCCGATTAATACGTAAATGGCACTATTTTATGAAATCTTTCATTGAAAGAATCTATATGGATATCTTTCTATGTAACATTAATATTCCCAGAATAAATGCACAACTTTTCCTTGAATTTGAATCAACAAAAAAAATGATCGACAAAGACATTTACAATGATGAAAGAAATAAAGAAGGAATTGATGAAACAAATCAAAATGCAATTCACTTTATTTCGACTATAAAAAAGTCTCTTTCTAATATTAGTAATAAGAAATCACAGATTTATTGTGACTTATCTTCCTTGTCCCAAGCATATGTATTTTACAATTTATCACAAATCCAAGTTATTAATAAGTATTACTTGAGATCTGTACTTCAATATCGCGGAGCATATCTTTTTCTTAAGGATAGAATAAAGGACCATTTTGGGACACGAGGAATATTGGATGCCAAATCAAGGTCTAAGAAACTTCCGAATTCTGGAATGAATGAATGGAAAAATTGGTTAAGGGGTCATTATCAATACAATTTATCTCAGACTAGATGGTCTAAATTAGTACCGCAAAAATGGCGAAATAGAGTCAATCGACGTCGTATGATTCAAAATAAAGACTCAAAAAAAGATTCATATGAAAAAGAAAAAGACCAATTAATTCATTACGAGAAACAAAATAATTATGTAGTGAACCCATTACCGAGTCAAAAAGAAAAATTAAAAAAAAACTACAGATATGATCTTTTATCACATAAATATATTCATTATGAAGACAGGAAGGGCTCATATATTTATGGATCGCCATTCCAAGTAAATGGAGACCGAGAGATTCCATATAATTACAACATGCCTAAACCCGAATCATTTTATGTACCCGGGGGTATAGCTATTAATGATTATCTAGGGGAAGGGTCTATTATTGATACGGGGAAAAATCCGGATAGAAAATATTTGGAGTGGAGAATTCTCAATTTTTTTCTTAGAAAGAATATCGATATTGAGACTTGGACCGATATAGATACTGGAACCAACATTAATAAAAATACTAAGACTGGGACTAATGATTATCAAATAATTGATAAGAAAGATCTTTTTTATCTCACGATTCATCAAGAAATCAACCCATCCAATCAAAAAAAAAGGTTTTTTTTTGATTGGATGGGAATGAATGAAGAAATGCTACATCGTCCCATATCGAATCTAGAACCCTGGTTCTTCTCAGAATTTGTGCTACTTTATGATGCATATAAGATTAAACCGTGGATCATACCAATCAAATTACTTATTTTCAATTTGAATGGAAATGAAAACATTAGTGAAAATAAAAACATCAACAGAAATCAAAAAAAGGATCTTCGTCTATCATCTAATCAAAAAGAATATCTTGAATTAGAGAATCGAAATCAAGAAGAAAAAGAACAGCTGGGTCAAGGGAATCTTGGATCAGATCCACGAAACCGACAAAAAGATCTTGAAAAAGATTCCGCGGAATCAGACATTAAAAAACGTAGAAAGAAAAGACAATCCAAGAGCAATAAGGAAGCGGAACTAAATTTCTTCCTGAAAAGGTATTTGCTTTTTCAATTGAGATGGGATGATCCTTTGAATCAAAGAATGATCAATAATATCAAGGTATATTGTCTCCTGCTTAGGCTGATAAATCCAAGGGAAATTGCTATATCCTCTATTCAAAGAGGAGAAATGCGCCTGGATGTAATGCTGATTCAGAAGGATCTAACTCTTACAGAATTGATAAAAAGGGGAATATTGATTATCGAACCGGTTCGTCTGTCTATAAAATGGGATGGACAATGGATTATGTATCAAACCATAAGTATTTCATTGGTCCATAAGAATAAGTACCAAACTAATCGAATATGCCGAGAAAAAAAATATGTTGATGAAGATTATTTCGATAGATCCATTGCACAACATGGAAAGGTACTTGTGAATGGAGATGAAAATAATTATGCTTTGCTTGTTCCTGAAAATATTCCATCTCCTAGACGTCGTAGAGAATTGAGAATTCTAATTTGTTTGAATTCCGAGAATGAGAATGTTGTGAATAGAAATTCAGTATTTTTCAATGGCAACAACGTAAGGAACTGTGTGCAATTTTTGGATGAGGACAAGCATTTTGATACAGATATAAATAAATTTATCCAATTCAAATTGTTTCTTTGGCCCAATTATCGATTAGAAGATTTAGCTTGTATGAATCGCTACTGGTTTGATACCAATAATGGCAGTCGTTTCAGTATGTCAAGGATACATATGTATCCACGAGTCAGAATTAGTTGATGGTGGATTTCCTATATATCTATATCACGTGTCATATCCGGTATATAAAGGTATACAAATGTACACACACGTTGTGTTACATTAGATTCTGATACATGATACTGATTCAATGATGTATCATATCAATTGGATCTAGGAATGAATCGGCAGAATTTTCTTAAGTCCCAACCATTCCCTTTTGTGGGTGTAGAAATGTACCATCTCCTTCTATCGAATCCAATTTTCAATTGGATTCGATAGAAAGTAGTCTATGAATAAATCCAGATTATTTTATTGTGTGTACCAGATCTAAATGACTGGCATTATTATTATTCCTGATCGGTAAAATCCATATCTGTGGAAAAGAAAGAAAAAAACGAGAGAGAGAGAAGAATTCTTTTTATGGTAAAAAATTCATTCATCTCAGTTATTCCGCAAGAAGAAAAAGAAAAAAACAAAGGGTCTGTTGAATTTCAAGTATTCAGTTTCACCAATAAGATACGGAGACTTACTTCACATTTGGAATTGCACAGAAAAGACTATTTATCTCAGAGAGGTCTTCGGAAAATTCTGGGAAAACGTCAACGTATACTGGCTTATTTGTCAAAGAAAAATAGAGTACGTTATAAAGAATTAATTGGTCAGTTGGATATTCGGGAACCAAAAACTCGTTAATTTGAAAATTCGTTTGAATTATTTGCTTTATTAGATCTTGAATTTTGATGAACCTCGTTTCGTTTTCAGCAATTCATGAAAGAATGAATCGGGGAAGAAAACATATGACTGTACCGGATATAAGAAAAGACTTCATGATAGTCAATATGGGTCCTCACCACCCATCAATGCATGGTGTTCTTCGACTCATCGTTACTCTAGATGGTGAAGATGTTATTGATTGTGAACCCGTATTGGGTTACTTACACAGAGGGATGGAAAAAATTGCGGAAAACCGAACAATTATACAGTATCTACCTTACGTAACACGTTGGGATTATTTAGCTACTATGTTCACAGAGGCAATAACGGTAAATGCACCAGAACAATTGGGAAATATTCAAGTACCTAAAAGAGCCAGCTATATCAGAGTCATTATGCTGGAGTTGAGTCGTATAGCTTCTCATTTGTTATGGCTTGGGCCTTTTATGGCGGATATCGGTGCACAGACTCCTTTCTTCTATATTTTCAGAGAGAGGGAATTGCTATATGATCTATTCGAAGCTGCCACAGGTATGCGAATGATGCATAATTATTTCCGTATCGGGGGAGTAGCTGCTGATCTACCTCATGGCTGGATAGATAAATGTTTGGATTTCTGCGATTATTCTTTAACAGGAGTTGTTGAATATCAAAAGCTTATTACGCGGAATCCCATTTTTTTGGAACGAGTTGAAGGAGTGGGCATTATTGGTGGAGAGGAAGCAATAAATTGGGGTTTATCAGGACCAATGCTACGAGCTTCCGG